TTTTTAAATTCAAAATTGCCAATTTAAAAAAGCTATTCATATTATGAATCCCGTATGATGACGGTCGGGCAAGTATGCCCCCATCGTCTAATGGTCCAGGACATCTCTCTTTCAAGGAGGCAGCGGGGGTTCGAATCCCCCTGGGGGTAGGGTACTACGAAAGGAAGTTGATCGTGGATTATCAATAAGCCGGAGATTGGTTCTTCCTGGGTCGATGCCCGAGCGGTTAATGGGGGCGGACTGTAAATTCGTTGGCAATATGTCTACGCTGGTTCAAATCCAGCTCGGCCCACAATAATTCGCAGAGCCCGCCATGAAATGATAGAACCCCATTTGTTGTTCCCCGGAAATGGGAATACAGAAGAATAAAAAAGACTACAATTTTCTGATATATTTTACCGCTGTTCATTTGCTCTCTTTTTTTTCTCACAAATTCTGATCTTGCTTGCTAATGATCGAGATTCATATTTGCATTGAAAGTTTATTTGATTAATAATCAATTTATAAAAAACGAAAACGAAAGGATTATTAACAATCTGTGAGACCCTCCTACGAAAGTGCATATCCGTGTAGATATCAAATCTATTCTCGAGTTTCTGTTACAATACAACTATTCTAATCTAAAGAAAATAGAAAGGATTTGAATGAAATCATAAGAATATGTATGATATACACTCTATTTCCTTGGGATTGTAGTTCAATTGGTCAGAGCACCGCCCTGTCAAGGCGGAAGCTGCGGGTTCGAGCCCCGTCAGTCCCGGCTGGTCCAAAAAAAAATACAATACATCAATTCATCTCTGTGTTTGCTGTGAAAGGGGGAAAGTAGAATTTCATCCCCAAGGGGATACCCCCTTATTTTATTTATTAGTTATTAGTTTCATATTTCTCATCAAAGAGATATGGGAATTCCCTTTTATTCAACTCGTACCGATTGATAGGGGAAAGACATATGTGGATTAGTACAATTATTGGTATAATCATATTCGGGATTCCAAGAGATACCGTACGGAGTCTGGCTTTTTTCGATTATTCCCGATCCGTGTAATAGAGTGCCATATGTTTCGAGTAAGCTATACACAAATGGAATTTGTACGATACAAAAAAATTAACATAGTAACTTTGATATAATACTTTTAAGATGAAAAGTATATCCCTTTCGGGCTCCGATTTTGTGTAACCTCAACTAGTAAATTCAATTATGAATTATTAATGTGAATTTGAAACAATTTATATCATTTAAATTTCACAGTGAATTTTTGATATATGCATCCCATAATTCATCCAAGAAATGGGATATTAATAAAAGATAAAACTCAAAGAAAGAAGAATCCTATCTCTCCTTGTGAGGGAATTAATAATATTTTTTTTAAGTTTAAGGGTCTTGCCGAAGAAAGAACAATTTAATGAATTTGACGGAATACTCGATTTTTTATACCCGGACTCCCCTTATTATATATATTACTTTTTTGGTTTCCAAGGAGATTAGATCATTAAAAGGGGGGTTTAGAACTAAAGTTCTTCTTTTTTTTCTTCTATTGGTTATTTTTTTGGTTTTTTTTTTATAACCAATGTAAGAAGAAAGTGTAAAGACGGTCATAGAATATTTTATCAGATGATTGTACAGGGAGGGACATCGGTTATCGAAAAGAAAGTAAAGGAATTATTGATCGGACCGGGAATGAAAATTTGAATTCGGTATGGATAAAAGATCTTCCTATGTTATACTATTTAATTCTCGACGATGAATCAATTTGATAGCTCAGATATTGTTATTCATGATATTTCTCCGATTCAATATCGTCGAGATGTAATTCATCCCATTGAATATTGAATTTGCAGGCGAAAGATTTATCAGCTCTATGGGATGAAATCCCGAGTTATTGCGAATTAACTAAAACTGAAACGATGAAATTATGCAAGTAAATATTCTCGCACTTATGGCTACTGCACTGTTCATTATAGTTCCTACTGCTTTTTTACTTATAATATACGTAAAAACAGTCAATCAAAACAATTAATTTGAATTAAACTTGACAGTTTAGTTCTTATCAATGATTGAAACGAAAAAAAAATAAAAAGTATTCCAATTTCGTGTCTTAAATGAAATAAAATAAGCAGACTAGAATCATCAGTATTTTATGAGATTCGATAGTATGGTAGAAAGAATGAATCTTTCTACCATACTTATTGTGGTTATTATAGTATATAAAGTATAAAGTCGCACTGTATAAAGATAGAGGTTTAATATAGATAAATCTACAATCTATTTTCATAGATATCAATTACATATTAATGTATTTATGTAACGTACCAATTCTATTTCTTTGCTTGATCTATTTAATTTGTGTTGATTCCAATCAACAATCTGAGAAAATCGAAGGGCAACTCTTACTCTTACAATCCTAATTCCTAGAATTTCTGATTATTTTCAATATGAATCCCGATATCCATTGAAAGAATCAAAGAAAAAAGTTGACAGATGAACCAGTGGTTCAGTTCCATGGGAATACCTTTCGATTTCGAAAAGGATTAGTAAAGCCTGCTGATTTTTAACGTTTGAATCATGATATGAAATGAGTTCAATAAAGCAAGCATAACATAAATAAAATTTATATTTATAAAAGAATGAAAGTAAAAAAAGGACTTTTCAGAACGATCTATAAAACAATTGAGATGGTTTGAGTTTGATTCCTCAACGCAATTAGTAGTACTTCTAGAGTCCACTTCTACCCCATACTACAAGTGAAAGAGAAAATGTAAAGACTACCATTAAAGCAGCCCAAGCGAGACTTATTATATCCATGTGAATTATATCCTCTATGTCTATAAATATGAAAAATAGGAAGGAATTATTCCAGTATTGTTCACTAATCAATTATGTTCATTAATATTCATTAATAATAATAGTGGAATCCTTGGCACAGAGTCAAAGGGGGATTCTGACCCCGTTGATGAAACAATCCAATAAACTCAGAATTCTAAGAGGTTCTTTCTTATATGATTTTTAGTAAAATCAGAAAACATTAAGCACAAGCAAAATACGTGGATACACCCCTGAAAGTTTCAAAGGAACGTTACTAATATATAGTAATAATAAGACCTAGTCTTTATTTTGTTGACCTTCTTTCATTAAGTAAAAAGTATCAAAATATAGATTCAAGATGGATCATTATCTATTGCATACATACCCCCCCCTTTTTTTCTAATTTTATCATTTTAACGCAATCCTTACGTTACGTCTTCTGCTTATCTCTAACTAATAAATTAGAATAATAAGTGAAACAATCGGAAAGTAGTCGATTACATTAAAACCCAATTATCTCTTCAATTAATATGAAATTGAATGAAGGAGTACATAGAAAATTTCCCGAGTCTGTACACGAACAAAGTATCTTTCGACCTTTCCGCAACTAATAAATTATAATAATAAAAAAAACTCCTCGTTTGTCTATCCAAATTAAGACCCAGTTAATAAACACTCCATTAATAATGGAAGAGCTGTCATATTAGGATTTAATTATTCTTTTTCATTCAATATTTACTAATATAGTCTTTCCTTGAATTGAAGCCTAGACGCAAGGATTTATAGCATTTTCGTTTTAGAGAACAGAAGAGCCGGGTGCTTATAGAATCAAACAAGTATCAAGAGTCCTCTCCCCCGCTTACTTCTACTGGAAAAAATTTGTCAAGTTATCTCAGCAAAACATAATATGATATTCCGATTTTTTTGTTGATCAGGCGACACCCAGACTTGAACTGGGGAAAAAGGATTTGCAGTCCCCCGCCTTACCGCTCGGCCATGTCGCCAAAACAATACAAAAAATATATGAAAATATTCCATTTTTTTTTATTTTTGTATTTGTATCTTGAATACCGTTTTCTTGAATCCCTTTCCTAAAAGGAATCCTTACTTTTCTCTTTAGATTGGATACATTTTTTTGATTGATTCTATAGTATCTTAAAACAAACACACTATTTAAAAGAAAAGCAACCCTTCTCTTTTTTATATTGAAAAAGACAATTCCAATCGTGGATTTTTTCAGTTACAAAACAAAAAAATTCAGGACAAATTTGAACCATTAACTATTGACTGTGAATTTGAATTCATGAATGATTGCCCAGGAATGATTCCCGGGTTTCAATATAAAATTTTATATTCCTAATGATATAAAAAAATCCAAATTGATGCATAACTAAACGAATCAATATGGATTCTTTTCAATAAAAAAAATTCTTCTTTTCTTATTTCTTAATTTCAATCATAACAGCAATTATGAATATATGTAAACCCCATAACATAACTTGTTACACAGATATTATCTAAATCTAATCGGGTATCTTATCTATATATGATGCTTATAGGATATTTTAGGTAAATTATCGTGCTTCAATTTTTACAAATTTTCGTTGAGTACAAAATCGAGATTTTGATAGAACACGACACGTGCTGTCCCGAATAGAGCTATAATAAAGGAGGGAGCGTGTATAAGATAATTATATCTTATATATGCGTCATGTTTAATAAGTACAAGCCTTCTTGTGCACTTCACTCGTCTTCTAGAAATTAGACTAAAAAAAACTCTAGGTAAAAATATTTCTCTTTTCTGCGAAGTATTTTTTGAACAATTGAATACGCGAAAAAGTTAAGTGCTAAAAAAACCACTTCTCTATTGTTTCTGATTATTATATCCTTATTTCATTGAACAGATAAAACCCCGAAGTGGTTTTTTTCTGGTATCCAATCGAGTTGGAATATCATAATAATGGTAGAAATTGAATCACTTTTGTTTTGAGATTCTAGACAAAACCACATAAAGTCTAAATGTAATTGATCAATTCCTTTCCATTTGTATTTGTATCTGTTCTACTTGTTGCAAATTTCAATTTGAGTATAGAACTCTCTTTTGATTCCTTCCTTCATACGTATTTGTATATGGGGTTAGGTAAAATTTCATGTGATTCAGTAAACAGAATATAAATTCTCTCATTGCTAGATCGAT